ACCTCTCGAGTACAACCAATATATATTAGAACTCCCTTTACGTGCAGGAGTACATCTTGGATCTGTCAATTATGTTATGGCCGGAGTCCCACTCATGGCGACCTGGCCGAATTGGGAGAAGCTGTAGGTATTATTGCGGGACAATCAATTGGAGAACCCGGGACTCAACTAACATTAAGAACTTTTCATACCGGCGGAGTATTCACGGGCGGTACTGCCAAACATGTACGAGCTCCTTCTAATGGAAAAATAAAATTCAATGAGGATTTGGTTCATCCCACACGTACTCTTCATGGGCATCCTGCTTTTTTATGTTCCATGGATTTGTATGTAACTGTTGAGAGTCGGGATATTATGCATAATGTGAATATTCCACCAAAGAGTTTTATTTTAGTCCAAAATGATCAATATGTAGAATCAGAACAAGTGATTGCTGAGATTCGTGCCGAAACATCCACTTTTCATTTTACAGAGAAGGTACAAAAACATATTTATTCTGAATCAGAGGGAGAAATGCACTGGAGTACCGATGTCTACCATGCACCCGAATATACATATGGTAACGTTCATCTATTACCAAAAACAAGTCATTTATGGATATTAGCAGGAGGTCCGCGCAGATCTAGTATAGTTTCTTTTTCGCTCCACAAGGATCAAGATCAAATAAATGTTCATTCTTTTTCTGTCGAAGACAGATATACCTCTGAATTTCCAATGACTAATGATCGAGTAAGACATAAATTGTTGGATACTTCTAGTAAAAAAGATGGGGAAATTCTTGACTATTCTATATATGATCAAATTAGATCCAATGGTCATTGGAATTTCATATATCCTTCTATTCTCCAAGAGAATTCTGATTTCTTGGCGAAAAGGCGAAGAAATAGATTCATCATCCCATTACAATATGATCAAGAACGAGAAAAAGAACTAATACCCTGTTTTGGTATTTCGATTGAAATACCCATAAATGGTGTTTTATGTAAAAATAGTATTTTTGCTTTTTTTGATGATCCACGATACATAAGAAGCAGTTCCGGAATTACTAAATATGGTACCGCAGAGGTAGATTCAATCATAAAAAAAGAGGATTTGATTGAGTATCAAGGAGCAAAAGAATTTAGTCCGAAATACCAAATGAAAGTAGATCGGGTTTTTTTAATTCCCGAAGAAGTACATATTTTACCCGGATCCTCGTCCATAATGGTCCGGAATAGTAGTATCATTAGAATAGATACACGACTTGCTTTAAATACAAGAAGCCGAATAGGTGGATTAGTCCGAGTGGAGAGAAAAAAAAAAAGTATTGAACTAAAAATCTTTTCTGGAGATATTCATTTTCCTGGAGAGACGGATAAGATATCCAGGCACAGTGGTATTTTGATACCACCAGGAACGGGAAAAAAAAATTCTAAGGAATCCAAAAAATTGAAAAATTGGATCTATGTCCAACGGATCACACCTAAAAAAAAAAAGTATTTTGTTTTGGTTCGGCCCGTAGTCACATATGAAATAGCTGATGGGATAAATTTAGCAACACTTTTCCCTCAGGATCTCTTGCAGGAAAAGGATAATGTCCAACTTAGAGTTGTCAATTATATCCTTTATGGATATGGCAAGTCAATTGGAGGAATTTATCATCACACAAGTATTCAATTAGTTCGGACTTGCTTAGTATTGAATTGGAACCAAAAACAAAACGGTTCCATAAAAGAGGTTCATGCTTCCCTTGTTGAGGTAAGGGCGACTGATCTAATTCGCGATTTCATAAGAATGGAGTTAGTCAAGTCCACTATTTCGTATAGTGGAAAAAGGTATGATACGGTGGGTTCGGGATTGATTTCCGATAAGGGATTAGATCGCACCAATCTCAACCCCTTCCATTCCAAGTCGAAGATTCAACCAATTTCCAAATATCAAGGAACTATTGGTATTGGTACATTGTTGAGTCGAAATAAGGAATCCCGATCTTTGATAATTTTGTCATCATCCAATTGTTTTCGAATTGGTCCATTCAATGGTTCGAAATATAACAATGTGACAAAAGAATTGGATCCCATAATTCCAATTAGACATTTCTTGGGTCCCTTAGGTACTATTGTACCTAAAATAGCGAATTTTTATTCATCTTATCATTTATTAACCCATAATCAGATCTTGTTAAAGAAATATTTTCTACTCGACAGTTTTAAACAGACTTTCCAAGTACTTCAAATATTTAAATACTCTTTAATGGATGAAAGTAGGAGGATTTATAATCCCGATCCATGCAGTAACATCATTTTTAATCCATTTCATTTGAATTGGTGTTTTCTCCATCACAATTCTTGTGAGGAGACATCCACAATAATTAGTCTTGGACAATTTATTTGTGAAAATGTATGTCTATTCAAATACGGACCACACATAAAAAAATCCGGGCAAATTTTAATTGTTAATGTTGACTCCTTAGTTATAAGATCTGCTAAGCCCTATTTGGCTATTCCGGAAGCAACTGTTCATGGCCATTATGGAAAAATCCTTTATGAAGGAGAGACATTAGTTACATTTATATATGAAAAATCGAGATCTGGTGACATAACGCAAGGTCTTCCAAAAGTAGAACAAGTATTAGAAGTGCGTTCGATTGATTCAATATCGATAAACCTCGAAAATAGAGTTGAAAGCTGGAACGAACGTATACCGATAATTCTTGGAATTCCCTGGGGGTTCTTGATTGGAGCTGAGCTAACCATAGCCCAAAGTCATATCTCTTTGGTTAATAAGATTCAAAAGGTTTATCGATCTCAGGGGGTACAGATCCATAATAGACATATCGAAATTATTGTACGTCAAATAACATCAAAAGTGTTGGTTTCAGAAGATGGAATGTCTAATGTTTTTTCACCTGGAGAATTAATAGGATTCTTGCGAGCGGAGCGAGCAGGGCGTGCTTTGGACGAAGCGATCGGTTATCGGGCAATCTTATTGGGAATAACGAGAACATCTCTGAATACTAAAAGTTTCATATCCGAAGCAAGTTTTCAAGAAACCGCTCGAGTTTTAGCAAAAGCTGCTTTACGAGGTCGTATTGATTGGTTGAAAGGCCTGAAAGAAAACGTTGTTCTAGGGGGAATTATTCCTGTCGGTACCGGATTCCAAAAATTACTGCACCATTCAAGGCAAGACAAAAACATTTATTTGGAAATCAAAAGGAAGAATCTATTTGAGTCGGAAATGAGAGATCTTTTATTACACCATAGAGAATTATTTTGTTCTTGCGCCCCAAACAATTTCCATGAGACATAAGAACAATCATTTACACGATTTAATGATTCCTAAGACTAAGAAGAGATTCATTCTTTTTACTTTAACTATCCGGAACTGTCTTTCCAATTATTGATTTTATAATAAATAAATAAGTAATTAAAAGAAATTAAAAGAAATTAATGGTTTGGACCGTGTATCAACGGTAAATCCGCGGTAGAAGGTTCCGTCGGAACAATTTTATATTTCAAGGTACCTTTTTTCCTAAAAAAAAAGAGGAAGTGTGGGGAAAAATGACAAGAAGATATTGGAACATCAATTTGGAAGAGATGATGGAAGCAGGAGTTCATTTTGGTCATGGTACTAGGAAATGGAATCCTAGAATGGCCCCTTACATTTCTGCTAAGCGTAAAGGTATTCATATTACAAATCTTACGATAACTGCGCGTTTTTTATCCGAAGCCTGCGATTTATTTTTTGATGCAGCAAGCCGGGGAAAAAACTTTTTAATCGTCGGTACCAAAAATAAAGCAGCGGATTCAGTAGCATCAGCTGCAATAGGGGCTCGGTGTCATTATGTTAATAAAAAATGGCTCGGTGGTATGTTAACGAATTGGTACACTACGGAAACGAGACTTCATAAGTTCAGGGACTTAAGAGCAGAGCAAAAGATGGGGCAATTCAACCGTCTCCCCAAAAGAGATGCAGCAATGTTAAAGAGAAAATTATCTACTTTGCAAACATATCTGGGTGGGATCAAATATATGACAGGGTTACCTGATATTGTAATCATCCTTGATCAGCAAGAAGAATACACGGCTCTTCAAGAATGTGTCATTTTGGGGATTCCGACGATTTGTTTAATCGATACAAATTGTGACCCGGATATCGCAGATATTTCGATTCCAGCCAACGATGACTCTATAGCTTCAATCCGATTTATTCTTAACAAATTAGTATTCGCAATTTGCGAGGGTCGTTCTAGCTATATAAGAAATCGTTGATTATGATTAATAATAAGATTCATTAATTATTTTTGAACTCGATAGATTTATTGGATCGGTTACTATTCTTGAATTTTGAAAAGAGAGAAATATAAAAAAAATACTGGGGAGGTTATGTCATGTGATTTCTCGGTATCCTAAATATAGCATTAATAATGAAAGTAGTTGAGTTGATAAAGAGATGGTTGAATCAAAATAATTTATTTTTGAAGTTCGATTTCTGTCAGAGGACAATATGAATGTTATACCATGTTCCGTTAAAACACTCAAGGGGTTATACGATATATCGGGTGTAGAAGTAGGCCAACATTTATATTGGCAAATAGGAGGTTTACAAATCCATGCCCAAGTACTTATCACTTCTTGGGTCGTAATTGCTATCTTATTAGGTTCAGTCATCATAGCTGTTCGGAATCCACAAACCATTCCGACCGACGGTCAGAATTTCTTCGAATATCTCCTTGAATTTATTCGAGACTTGAGCAAAACTCAGATTGGAGAAGAATATGGTCCTTGGGTTCCCTTTATTGGAACTATGTTCCTATTTATTTTTGTTTCTAACTGGTCAGGTGCTCTTTTACCGTGGAAAATAATACAGTTACCTCATGGGGAGTTAGCTGCGCCCACAAATGATATAAATACTACTGTTGCTTTAGCTTTACTCACGTCGGTGGCATATTTTTATGCAGGTCTTACCAAAAAAGGATTGGGTTATTTCGGGAAATACATTCAACCAACTCCAATACTCTTACCAATTAACATCCTGGAAGATTTCACCAAACCTTTATCTCTTAGTTTTCGACTTTTCGGAAATATATTGGCTGATGAATTAGTAGTTGTTGTTCTTGTTTCTTTAGTACCTTCAGTAGTTCCTATACCTGTTATGTTTCTTGGATTATTTACAAGTGGTATTCAAGCTCTTATTTTTGCAACTTTAGCCGCGGCTTATATAGGCGAAGCCATGGAGGGTCATCATTAACTAGTTTTCGAAATAGTCTTTTTTTTTTAGCTTATCCTAATTCATGCATGGTTGATTCAAAATAATCAATCACTGGGTTGGGAACATAATCCATAATAGATACAAATACATAGGTATATATAACCTAGTGCCTCGGGAGGAAGGGCGGACCCTATTACGGAATACAGAATAAAAAAAAAATGGGTTAGGGGTAGGGGGTCAAACTAGATATATGTAATGTCTATAAGTCCAGCCCCCGCGCATGTTTCGCAGAATGAAATGATTTTAGAGTCTGATTCAATATAAAATGTGGGCTGTTTCCGTTATGGAAGAAACAAATGTATATGTGATATTAGCTATTCGCTAGCTATGCTATATAGTATAGGGGCTGGCTATCCCTATTAATATACATATAATTAATATATAATATGAATATTATATAAATTATATCCATTTTTCTATTTATCTTTTCTATATTTTTCCAGTATATTGTTTTTTTCCAGCCCACAGCATTAGATGGATTCCAATATAAGTCCTTCTGTTTCGTCTGTGATTGTGGATTGAATGAAAAAAATAAGTAATAATTCATTGGTTGATTATATCATTAACCATTTTTTTTTTTACGAGGAACTTACTATGAATCCACTGATTTCTGCCGCTTCCGTTATTGCTGCTGGATTGGCCGTAGGGCTTGCTTCTATTGGACCTGGGGTTGGTCAAGGTACTGCTGCAGGCCAAGCTGTAGAAGGTATTGCGAGACAACCAGAAGCAGAGGGTAAAATACGAGGTACTTTATTGCTTAGTCTAGCTTTTATGGAAGCTTTAACAATTTACGGACTGGTCGTAGCATTAGCGCTTTTATTTGCGAATCCTTTTGTTTAATTTAATCCTAGAAATGTGAAAAAGTACGAAACGTACTCTTTTTCTTATTTTATTAACTCGGACTTGCCGTTTGCTTCTTTGAATTAGATCGAAATTGTACTCCTACAGTTACTTATTTGTTGGGACAATGCCCCGGGAAGCACTGATTTTAGGATGAGGAATTAGCAGATTTGCTCGCTTTCTTCCTTACCATTACCACCCCGAGTTAGTACAATGGAAACCTTTTGAACTTTGAGGCGTTTCATTTCAACAAACGAGATATTTCACAATTGACGCGAGGCCTCGGACCTAACTTAATAAGTATCTCTTCTTAATTTTAATTTGAAACTAAAAGAAATAGAGAAATTTTTCAAATGAAATTAAAATGATAAAAATGAATAAAAAGAAATTGATCAAAAAAGGGCGAGCGAGGTGATACAAAAAGAACTCTGTTTTTGTTAGTCTTATCTATAAGAAAGAGGAGAGCGTATGAAAAATGTAACCGATTTTTGTGTTTCCTTGGGCTATTGGCCATCCGCCGGGAGTTTCGGGTTTAATACTGATATTTTAGCAACAAATCCAATAAATCTAACTGTAGTGCTTGGTGTATTGATTTTTTTTGGAAAGGGAGTGTGTACGAGTTGTGTATTTCAAGAATATAGGTTGGATCCAACCATCCGCACTTTATTTATGTTATTTTATTTCTTGCTAGGATAATAGTAAAAAAGGTGCACGATCTCGACGAATTACTTCTGAATAAATTCAGAAATCATATGTAAGAACCATAGCATTTCGTGACTCATTGGTAAAATCAACTTTGATTCTCTATCAACCAATAATGTGAGACCATTAACATGGTTAAAGCTAAACTGTTTGAAGTCCAGGCACAACATGGTACTCTTTCTACCACATAAAATAATAGTAGGTAATTCATCCGATATAGAACACTCATATCAATAAAATGATTTGAAACTATTTACTAGAGAATGGGGGCCTTGCCTTTTTTTTTTATCCAATGCCGAAGCGACGACCTATGTATAAAAAAGGGAATTTTTTGGATTTTTAGACTTGAAAAAAAAAAAGTGGAAATATAAAATATATATATAAGAATTTGAAATAGAAATGAAATCAAAAACAAATAAAGAAACAACTTTGCTGACAATTAGGGATAGATTTTTTGTCTGGTCGGAAGAGTCCTCTTAATATTCTGGTCTTATACTTATATATCTGGTCTTATACTTATATAATATAATATTATAATATAAGTTTCGATATCTTTGAATAGGAACAGAAAAGAGAGGGTAGGTTCATTACATTAAAAGATATGGGAATGCCCATAAACTAAATAATTGAGCGTGAGAGCCAAATGAATCGAAAGATTCATGTTTGGTTCGGGAAGAGATCATAGAAGTTGTAAAATTAATGGTAAGA